CCTATAAAAAAAGAAAGAAAAGAAAGGGAATAGAGAAAGGTTTATGTCTCAACGAATCGCACGTAGAGATATTGATAACACGCATAGAGTTAATGGTATTTCATAACTAATTGATTGAGCAGCAGCTCGTAGACCACCTAAAAAGGAATATTTATTATTTGATCCATATCCTGACATAAGAAGTCCAATGGGAGCAATACTTGAAATGGCGATCCATAAAAAAACACCGATATTGAGATCGGATAGAACAAGGTTAGAGCCAAAAGGAATTATTAAATAACTTAGTAGAATTGATATGACTGCTATGGATGGTCCGATACTGAATAAACGAGTATCTCCTCTAGATGGAAGAAGATTCTCTTTGAAAAGTAGTTTTGTGCCATCTGCTAGAGCTTGAAGAATTCCCAAAGGACCGGCATATTCAGGTCCAATACGTTGTTGTATCCCTGCGGATATTTCTCTTTCTAACCACACAATTGCTAGTACACCTATTGTGATTCCCAATACAGGAGTAAAAATAGGTACAAGCATCCATATGATCCCATAAACCTCTTTTAAGTATTCCAATCGGGAAAAAGAATTGATATCTTGTACTTCTGGTGTATCAATTATCATTTCAACGATCAACTTCTCCCATAATTATATCTATGCTACCTAGTATCGTCATAATGTCAGCCAATTTCATTCTTTTAACTAACTGAGGAAGAATTTGCAAATTGATAAAACCCGGCGGTCGAATTTTCCATCTCCAAGGAAAAACATTCTGATCCCCTATCAGAAAAATTCCCAACTCTCCCTTTGGGGCTTCGACTCTCACATAAAGTTCTTGTTTCGACAATTCAAAAGTGGGAGAAGGCTTTTTACTAATAAATCGATATTCAAAATCATTCAATTCGGGATCCCTCGCTCTATCAAAGCATCGGATTTCTAAATTCTCATACGGCCCTCCCGGAATTCCTTCCAGAGCCTGTTGAATAATTTTTATAGATGCCACCATTTCACCAATTCGTACTAAATAACGAGATAATGAATCTCCTTCTTTTTGCCATTGGACTTCCCAATCAAATTCGTCATAACACTCATAATGATCAACTTTACGAAGATCCCATTGTATTCCGGAAGCTCGTAGCATTGGTCCTGACAAACCCCAATTTATTGCTTCTTCTACACCAATAATGCCTACTCCCTCAACTCGTTCTAAAAAAATAGGATTACGCGTAATAAGTTTTTGATATTCAGCAACCCCTGTTAAAAAATAATCGCAGAAATCCAAACATTTATCTATCCATCCATGCGGTAGATCAGCAGCTACTCCTCCTATACGAAAATAATTATGCATCATTCTCATACCGGTGGCAGCTTCGAATAGATCATAGACTAACTCTCTTTCTCTGAAAATATAGAAGAAAGGAGTCTGTGCACCAATATCTGCCATAAAAGGGCCAAGCCATAATAAATGAGAAGCTATACGACTCAACTCCAACATAATCACTCTAATATAGCTGGCTCTTTTAGGTACTTGAATATTTCCCAACTGCTCTGGTGCATTTACGGTTATTGCTTCTGTAAACATAGTAGCTAAATAATCCCAACGTGTTACATAAGGCAAATATTGTATAATTGTTCGGTTTTCTGCAATTTTTTCCATCCCTCTGTGCAAATAACCTAGTATTGGTTCACAGTCAATAACATCTTCACCGTCTAAAGTAACGATGAGTCGAAGAACACCGTGCATTGATGGGTGATGAGGACCCATATTGACTATCATGAGGTCTTCTCTTGTAGCTGGTACATTCATAGGTTTTCCCCTGATTCATTCTTCCATGAATTGCTGAAAACGAAAAGAAGTTCATCAAAATTCAAGATCTACTAAATCAAATAATTCAAAAGGACTCTTCAAATTAACGAATTTTTGTCTCCCGAATACCCAACTGACCAATTAATTCTTTATAACGTACTCTATTTTTCTTTGCCAAATAAGACAGCAACCGTTGACGTTTTCCCAGAATTTTCCGTAGACCTCTCTGAGATAAATAGTCTTTTCTGTGCAATTCCAAATGTGAAGTAAGTCTTCGGATCTTATTGGTGAAACTGAATACTTGAAATTCAACAGATCCCCTATTTGCTTCTTTTTGAGAAATAACTGAGATGAATAAGTTTTTTACCATAAAACGAAATCTTCTCTTCCCTCCCTTTTTTTCTTTTTTAAAAATTTGAATTTTACCCATCAGTAATATAATAATATTATAATTATAATAATAATATTATTATGCCGGTCATTTTAATCTAGTATACGCAATAATCTTTATTTCGTTATGGATACCTCGTTTATGAAATAAAATTAATCAATATCAATAAAAAATCTAATTGATACGTATTAGTATCATGCATCAGAATGTAATGTAAGACATCGCATGTGTGCATTTGTTTACTTTCATATACTAGATCTAGTAAGGATATATAAAAAATGTGACATCAACGAATTTTCAATCGTGGATACATATGTATCCTTATCATACTAAAACAACTACCATTATTGGTATCAAACCAATAGCGATTCATACAAGCTAAATCTTCTAATCGATAATTGGGCCAGAGAAAGAACTTTAATTTTTTTAATTTAATTAATTGATTTTTATCTCTATCAAGATGTTTGTTTTCATCCAAAAATTTATTACAGCTGTTCCCATTGCAAAATACTGGATTTCTAGCCACACCACTCCTATTCCTCAAATTGAAACAAATTAGAATTCTAAATTTTCTACGACGTCTAGGCGATAAAATATTTTCAGGAACAAGCAAATCATAATGATTTTTGTCTTTATTTCCAATCATCTTTTGACATCTTGCACTGAATTTATCACAATTCTTATTATCAACATATCTTTCTTCTCGGTATCTTTGATTAGTTTGGTACTTACTCTTATGAACCAATGAAATACCTATAGTTTGATACATAATAAATTGTCCATCATTTTTTACAGACAGACGAATTGGTTCGATAATAAATATACCTCTTTTCATTTTCATCAATTCTGTAAGAGTTAAATCTTTATGAACCGGTATTAGATCCAGACTCATTTCTCCCCTTTGAATAGCAGATATACAAATTTCTCTTGGATTTATCAGTCTAAGCAGGAGACAATATACCTTGATATTATTGATCATTTTTTGATTTAAAGAATCATCCCATCTCAATTGAAAAAGCAAATATCTTTTTAGGAATAAATCGAGTTCTGCTTCCGTGTGATTCTTGAATTGCTTTTTCTTTGTACGTTTTTGCATGTCTGAGTCTGATCCTGCATAATCTTCTTCAATATCTTTTTCGTGGTTTGAGAGGACTGATTCAAGATTTCCTTGGTTTTGTACATCTGATCCAAGATCTACTTGTCCTGCGGATTCTTTTTCTTCTTGATTTCGATTCTCTAATTTTAAAAGTTTTTTTTCATTGGATGATATAAAAAGATTCCCTTTTTGCTTTCTATTGCTATTTCTATTTTTACTATAATTTTTATTTCCATTAAAATTTAAAAGAAGTAATTTGATTGGTATAACCCAGGGTTTCATTTTATATGTATTATAAAGTAGCACAAATTCTGGGAAGAACCAAGGTTCCAGATTCGATATGGAACGATTTAGTATTTCTTCATTCATCCCCATCCAATCAAAAAGGTCTTTTTGATTGGATGGTTTGATTTCTTGATCTTGTGTGAGATAAAAAAGACCTTTCTTATCAATTATTTGATAATTATTCGACCCGGTCTTGGTATTTTTATTACTGTTGATACTGGTATTGATCCAGACCTCAATATCGACCTTCTTTCTAAAGCAAAAATGGAGAATTTTCCAATCAAAATATTTTCTATCCGGGTTTTTCTTTATATACTCTATATACATAATATCATCTTCGCCTAGGTAATTATTGATAGGGATACCTTCCAGCATATCAAAAAATTTGCGTTTATGTGTGTTGTAATTATAAGAAATATCTTGGTTATTATTTACTTGTAATGGTGATCCATAAATATATGAGTCATTCTTATCTTCATAATTAATATATTTATATGATAAAAGGTCATATCTATAGTGTTTTTTAAAATTTTCTTTTTGATTCGTTAATGAGTCTGCTTCATAATCATTTTGTTTGTTGTAATGAATTAATTGATCTTTTTGAGATAAATCCCATTTGCTTAAATCTTGATTTTGATTTTGAGCCACACAATGTTGATTTACTCTATTTCGCCACTTTTGTGGTACTAATCTAGACCATATAATCGGAGATAAATATTTATATTGATAATGACCTCTTAACCAGTTCTTCCATTGATTCATTCCAGAATTACGAAGTTTCTTATGTCTTAATTCGTAATGAAATATTTCGTGTGCTCCAAAACCAAAATAATCTTTTCTTTCGTTCTTAAGAAAAAGAGATGTTCCGTTATATTGAAGGACAGATCTTAACTTATACAAGTTAATAACTTGGGTTTGTGATAATTTGTAAAATACATATGCTTGTGACAAGGAGGATAAGTCACAAAAAATCTGTGAACTCTTATTACTAATACTAGAAACTGACCTTTTTATAATCGAAATAAAGTGAATTTTCTTTTGATTTGGTTTACCAATTCTTTTTTGATTTCTTTCATTATTGTAAACGTATTTATCAATAATTTTTTTTGTTGATTCAATAAAAAATTGTGCATTGGTTCTGGGAATATTAATGAGACATAGAAGAATATCTATGTATATCCTTTCAATGAAAAATTTTATAAAATAATGTAATTTGCGAATTAATCGAGAATTCCTTCTTTTTAATATTTGCCAAATGCTTTTTTGTGATTCTAATCTTTTAGCATTATAACTAGCTTTGTTAGGGCTAATATTTATCTCTGGAGTTAGAAAGAGTTTTTTCTTGTCTTTTATAATTTTTTCTATTTTTTTTCTAATTGTGCTTGTTCTATCAGTCAGATCTTTCACTTTTTTTTCTGTCAGTGAATAAT